TGATATTGCCATAAATGAAGAAAATAATATTTCCATTTATTAATCAGAATAGGCGTATTATTTGAAGAAAGAATTGATTTTCCTTGATATCTAACATAATGCATAAAAGGATCTTTGCATAACTCCAAGATGTCCCGAAATTCATTATGAATAAATACTTTGACAAGATTTTTTATTTTTATAAAAAAATATATTCGTTGAAAAAAGAATCCAGAAAATGTTGAACGTAAATGAAAAGATTGATTACGAAGAAAAAAAAAGATGGATTCGTATTCACATATATGAAAATTATATAGGAACAAGAAAAATCTTGGATTGGTTTTTGAAAAAAACCAATTCTTTGGAAGAATAAACCTATTCCAATTACAATACTCATAGAGAAAGAAACGTAAGAAATGCAAAGAAGAGGCATCCTTCAACCAGTAACGTAGGGTTTGCACCAAGATCTCTAGATGGATGTGATAGGGTATTAGTACATTTGACACAGAATCTAAATGGGACAATTTGTCCTCTAAAAAAGAAAATATTGAATGAATTGATCGTAAATTACGAAATTGATCTACCTCTTTCCTTTCTAAGGAAAAGAATAACCGAAAAGAAAATGGAATTTCCACAGTGACTGCAAATGCCTCGGATAGAATTTGCGAATACAAATTCTTGTTGAAAGCAAAAAACCTATTTTGTCTAGAATCAGTATCCACCAAAATAATCAAAGGATTCTGTTGATACATTCGAATAATTAAACGTTTAACAATTATTGAACTAATTCTTTTGTCATAACCCACATTTTCTAACCAAATAGATCGAATTGATCTCTTTAAAACATGATGAGCAAGTGTATAAATATACTCCTGAAAAAGGAGTGGGTATAGGAAGTTGTGTTGCCAAGATCTATTTAGGTCTAAATATCCTTGAAATTGATCCATTGGAAATTGGATTGGAATCAAAAGAAACAGAAAGTAGTCCATTTATTGATTATGAAACGATATATATAGTGCGATGCAGTCAAAACAAAGTGTTATAGTAAGAAAATACTAGATATCTCGGAGACAGGTAGACTCATCAACAGACTCTCTATCCTCTCTTTCAATCTAAATAGTTTATATTTGTTTCTAGGATAACAAAACAAGATGGGTTAGAAATCCTTTATTTTTCAAACCAATCGCTCTTTTGATTTTTGAAAATCAATAGATTTATCAATATGCTGCTTCTTCTACACATTTATGTACAACCCAGAATAGGACATAACTAATAATTAGGACTTATTTGATTAATAAAAACGAAAATAGATAAGATACTATAATCATGCACTCAAGTAGAATTCTTCCCCCGTACTGGGCACTAATATATTTTTAACGTCTAATTAGATCGAGTAATCATTCAAATTTAGAACAAAAGCTCGTTGCTCTTTTTACTTATAAAAACTGAAATTGAAGTCGGAAAACCCTATCCATTTATTCATTCGACCCCATTCAGATTCTGAATTAATTTTCTTTTTTCGCACTCCCAAGTTTTAGAACCGATCCAGTTAAAGTAAAACTGAAACATTCTCAGAATTCTCTATTCATCCGACATGCTCTTTTTTCCAGTCATTCCTTTCAGGATCAGTCGTGGTCTTACAAAGTCTACCAAAGGTATGAATGAATCCCTTACTTCATTGAAGTGTGTAAAAGATGCTAGCCGCACTTAAAAGCCGAGTACTCTACCGTTGAGTTAGCAACCCGAAGAACAAAAAATTGGCAATGTTTGGTTGGATAAAAAACTAAAGAGATAAAATTGAACAACACAATCAAAACATCAAACTAGCAAAAAACCCATCAAAAATTTTCAATTCTGAAATTATTATTAATTTCATAAATTCCCATTTATTTAAGAAAAAAAAAAGAGAATATTTTGCAGATAAAAATCAAAATAAAAGAAATAAAAAATCTAGTCAAAATCTTTTCAAGTAAAAAAAAAAGCGAGGAAATGAATCCGTTTATCCACGATCGAATTATATTTGCTCAATAGACTCTTGTCAATATATAAAAACGACACGGTAAAAAAAAGTGTTAAGAAACAAAACAGAGGGAGGGAGAGGGGGATCTACTAGAAAAAAGTTATAAAACTAAATAAAAATTCCCCCCTTATCCTTTTTTTTATTAATTGAATTTCTTACGAAATTTATAAAAAACCCCCGCCCTTTTGAAAATATCAAAAAGAGTTCCTGTAGGTTGAGCACCCTTTTCAAGAAAATATAAAATAGCAGGAATATTTAAATAGGTTTGACTATTTATAGGATCATAAAAACCCATTTTACACAGATCTTTTCCTTCTCTTCGGGATCGACCATCGATTGCAACAATTCGATAAACAGCTCATTGGGATCGATGTAGACAAACTCTAACTCCCCCCAGAAACGTATACGAAGTTTTCGCCTCGTACGGCTCGAGAAATTGAAGTGATGCCTATATATACAAGGTCAAATAGATCCATAAAAAAATTAGACTAATATTAAGTATTAAGAAATAATAATATTATTTGATTTTATATCAATAGAAAAAAAAACACACATTTTTCTCCTCATAACTCAAGTTGGATAACTATGAACTAGCTCAAAAGAAAATTAGAAAAGCCTATTCATTTCCTTTTTTGAGTAGTCTCTAATCCATCTTTTTTTGTCCCCATTAAGACAAAATAGATTTTGGCCCTTCGTTCTTAATCTAGTTGTCGAGACAATAAAAAAAGGGGGATTTTCTTGTTCCAAGATACTTTATCTTTACCGTGAATCATTAGGTTTAGACATTACTTCGGTGACTTAAATTCGTTTGAAAATGGCAGCAACATGCCCCCTTTTATGCTTTTTTTCTATAAAAATAAAAGATTCATAGAAAAGAGTATCACACGTAAAAAAATCACTATACTTACAAAGTTGTTAAAACTTATTAATTAGCACTAACCCTAGATTCCTTGCCCCTGAGAAAAGAATCAATAGTTTCGACTCGAGCTACATCACGTACTATCTTACACTACAATCAAAAAAAACCAAGGTTCTGGTGTAAGAGAACAAAAGATGTCGAGCCAAGAGCACATTTATAATTCAAATGGTGGATATAAGAATCCACGGACGATCCCGTCTGTCAAGCCGCACGTTGCTTTCTACCACATCGTTTCAAACGAAGTTTTACCATAACATCCCCTCGGGTTTTAACTGGTATGTAATTGATTCAATTATGGAATCACGAATAGTCATTTGTTCGTTCGTTACAGTTATTCCATAGGAATGCATATTTTTTTTTCAATTTCTATGAATGACTGCTTTTTTTACGAAGTCGTAGCAAAAATCAAATTTCATACCAATTTTTCTTTTTTCATTTTTTTTTATTGACTGAATTGCAATATGCTATTTTTTATTTTCTTTCTAAAGAAAAAAGACCCATTTTTCAATCCGAAATCGAAACAGAAAGATTCGAAAATAAAATATTAGGAATTGAAAAATTTTTGTTATTGAATACACATTCCATCTTCAGAGGATCAAATACAAATACTTAAAACAAAGAAAATACATAATGTATAACATTTTTTCTTACTAACTTATTCTATTCATTTCATCTGCTTAATTTCATCTAATTTGTATTAGACCAGGTATTGAAATGAGTGTGTTCGATTATTAATCGTTATAATATTTATATGAGAGGTTAAGGCTTTTCAACTAACTAATTTCTTTTAGCTTAAGTAATAATAATATTAACTACTCTATACTCTATTCTAAGAGTATAGATCGAATGAAGGGAGGTAGACGGGGGGGTTCAATCTGTTGTTAATTTGTTTGAAATTGATTTCAAATTCTTGAAATCTATAGCTACTATGTTATCCAAATCACAACTTGATTCAGATCCATTTATGACAATCTTTCGTTATTCTCAAAATATCTATATTCTTTACTAGATATAAAATAGAAAAAGGTATTCCCTGGGACGGAAGGATTCGAACCTCCGAATAGCGGGACCAAAACCCGTTGCCTTACCACTTGGCCACGCCCCATTTGGCTTTCTGTTCAATCAATACTAATAAACATTATTATTAGGACTGGTTGTTCGTCAATTCCAATCAAAAAATTGATTGTTCCGAGGATTTTGACACGTAGAGCGCGAGAGAAAAATGAATTTATTGATCATTAGATAGAATTTAATTAAAATATTGTCTAAAATACGATTTCTTCTATTCTTTTATTTTGAAAATCAAACGGTTTTAAATTGGGTGAGTTTTCAAAATAAAAATTTTTAGTTTTCTTTTTCTGTTTTAACAGATATCCAATAAACCTCAATCAAAATAAAATTATCTCCAAGTTCAATACAGGAATAAAATGTTTATTATGCTTAATATCTTTAGTTTGATCTACTTCTGTTTTCATTTCACCCTTTATTTGAATTCAAGTAGTTTTTTAGTAGTCAAATTGCCAGAGGCCTACGCTTTTTTGAATCCTATCGTAGATATTATGCCAGTAATACCCCTTCTGTTTTTTCTATTAGCCTTTGTTTGGCAAGCTGCTGTAAGTTTTCGATAAGATGTTGAGTAATGTACTAGACATTATTTATCCGAGAAAGAAAATGCTAATAATTATTCGATAAACTTTATAATATGAACCCTCGATTCAAACGATTGATAATCGGAATTATTTTCTCATTCTGATTCTTTTTAGAAACTTTGCTTTTGAATTTATTTCATTCTTTGATTTAGTGAAACCCACTTTTGAGCCCCCTAATAGGGGGTAGTAAAGGATTTTTTTTTGTGAGATCAACCCACTTTTATTGCAAATACATTTTTGAGTTCTTTTTCTAGAAACCGTTTTGTTTATTGGTGTCGAAATAGGATATGTGGTAGAAAAAAGGATAATCTATTCTCTCTCTTTTTTTTTTCAAAAAATGATTTGGAGATTGTGTAATGCTTACTCTCAAACTCTTTGTTTACACAGTAGTGATATTCTTTGTTTCTCTCTTTATCTTTGGATTCCTATCTAA